GAGGAGTTTTATTCTTGCTCGTTCGTTCATTATTTGCTTGCTCTATATGTAAGTTTGTGCGTGTTTGTCTCTTAGTTCTAGATGGTCTATTGGGGTTTGGTTCAAATTGGAAGTAATTCTCATTAGTTGTTATTGTTAATCAAGTATTCTTGTAATTAGTAGTGTGTTTATAGTTTCGGTTAAATTTTGTGCCAGCAGCCGCGGTTATACCTTGGATGCAGTTGAACGTGTTTGGTTTGTGGTAGTTATATGTCTTGATTGTTGGGTTTTATTTTGGGAGGTTGGTTGGGTGAAATTTTTATTTTTGTTATTTTCCTTTGTTTTGTTTTGGAGGCTATGAAATTCTTTTTTTAGACTAGGATTAGATACCCTATTATTTTGGAATGTTAATTTTTGTGCTTGAGTAGTACTAGGTATGTTCTTGAAACTTAAAGAATTTGGCGGTATCTTATTCCGTTCAGAGGAATCTGTCTCGTTATCGATAGTCCGCGTTGGACCTTACTTAGTTGCTATGGTTTGTATACCGCCGTTTATTTGATTATGCTTTTAGGGTTTATTAATTTTCTGGTTTCTTTATTTTGATTTATTTCAGGTCAAGGTGCAGCTCGTTTCTAAGTGTTATTGATGGATTACATTGTTCTTTGTTTTTTGGATTACTGGTTGAATTATTGGTATGAAATTGGATTTGATTGTAATGTTTTGGAGATTGTTTTCGTGATATTTGGTTCTAAGATATGTACACATCGCCCGTCGCTCTCGTTTTTGTTAATGAGATAAGTCGTAACAAAGTGGTTGTACCGGAAGGTGTGGCTGGAGTGAAGTTACAGGCCATTTCTGTTAGTTGAGGTTTCATTTACGCTGAATTTTTTGCCGTGCAATTCGGCATGGTCTGATGTGTTGATTGTCTTGTTGTTAGGTTTAGTTGATTTGTAATGAGTTCGGTAAAATATTATTTTGTTGTTGTATTCTCTTTTGATTTAATTTTTTTGCGATAGTTTACTTGTACTGTGAGGGGTTGATTTATTGTTTTTTTGGAAGCTGGCTTGTTTTGTCGTACCTTGTGTATCAGGGTTCATTGAATTTTATTATTTATTTTTATTTCCCGATTTTAGAGGAGTTAGTGGTTTATTTTAGTTACTGTTTCATTAGTATTGAGGATAGGTCGCTGGTAGTGAGATGTTATTCGTTTTTAGTGGTTTCTGGTTTTTCAAGAAATGAATTTAATTCATGCGTCTTATTTAGATTTTTACTGTTGTTTATTTTTTTTTTGATTGGGCGTTAAGATTAAGGGGGATTAGCTCCTTATTTTGTTTTTATAATTTTTGTGTTGATTTATTTTTGTGGATTTTATAGTGATTTTCGGTTTGATTATGTTAAAATTTTATTTGTTTCTTTTGTTATTTTGTTTTATTTAAGTTATTTATTGGAATGTTTTCTTTACTTTTTATTGGATTGTAATTATTGTGGAATTAGTAAATTTGCTTGTTGTGTTGTTTGTATTTTTGTTTAATTTCTTTTGAGGAATTAGGCAAATTTTGTGTCCGCCTGTTTAACAAAAACATCTTTTCTTGTTAGTTTTTGAAGTATGGCCTGCCCGCTGACATTGAGTGTTGAAGGGCCGCGGTATTTTGACCGTGCAAAGGTAGCATAATCATTAGTTCTTTAATTGTGATCTGGAATGAATGGCTTGACGAGGCACGGGCTGTCTTAGTGTTGAATGTTTTATTGAATTTGGTTTTTGAGTTAAAATTCTTAGATGTTTTTATGGGACGAGAAGACCCTATAGAGTTTGACATTTGATTTATTTATTTCCTTGTTGTTTGTTTGTTTTGTTGGTAAGTGGGTCTATTTGTTTTGTTGGGGTGATGAGAGGAATATAATTTAACTCCTCTTGGTTTTGGTTATATTGATTTATAGTTGTTTGATCCATTTATTTTGATTGTAAGACTAAATTACCTTAGGGATAACAGCGTTATCTTCCTTGAGAGTTCTTATCGGCAGGGGGGTTTGCGACCTCGATGTTGGATTAAGGTGAATTTTTGGTGTAGGGGCTGAAAGTTTTATTGGGTCTGTTCGACCCTTGGAATCTTACATGATCTGAGTTCAAACCGGCGTGAGCCAGGTTGGTTTCTATCTATAAGCGTGGTTTTATACCTTAGTACGAGAGGACCAGGTATTTGGAATAATTTTATTGTTGTTGAGTTTTATTAACTGACTATTTTGGCAGATAAGTGCATTGGATTTAGAATCTATTAATGTAAGGTTTTTATTTTACAAGTAGTATTTGTTATGTTGGTATTGTTTTCTGTTGTTGTATTTTTGTTGTTGGTTGTTTTTGTTTTGGTTGGTGTAGCATTTCTTACTCTTTTGGAACGGAGGGTTTTAGGCTATATTCATATTCGCAGGGGGCCCAATAAGGTTGGGTTTGTTGGTATTCTTCAACCTTTTAGAGATGCTATTAGGTTGTTTTCTAGGGAGCAGTATTTTCCTTTAGTTTCTAATTATTTGGTTTATTATTTTTCTCCTGTTTTTGGTCTGTTTCTTTCTTTGTTGATTTGGTTGTTGATTCCTTATTTGAGAGGGTTTATTTCTTTTGAGCTGGGCTTGTTGTTTTTTCTGGCTTGTACTAGACTTGGTGTTTATACTGTTATGATTGCTGGTTGGTCATCTAATTCTGGTTATTCTTTATTGGGTGGGTTGCGTGCTTTAGCTCAGACTATTTCTTATGAGGTTAGATTGGCTTTTATTTTGTTTTCTTTTGTTATTTTGGTTTGTAGATATAATTTGATCTATTTTTATTTATTTCAGGTGTATGTTTGGTTGGTTTTCTTTTCCTTTCCATTGTCTTTTGTTTGGTTTATTTCTTGTTTGGCGGAGACTAATCGTACTCCTTTTGATTTTGCTGAGGGGGAGTCTGAGTTGGTTTCTGGTTTTAATGTTGAGTATGGTGGTGGTGGTTTTTCATTAATTTTCTTGGCTGAGTATGCTAGTATTCTTTTTATGAGATTGTTGTTTTGTATTATTTTTTTGGGCAGTGATCTTTATTCTGTTTTTTTTTATGTCAGGTTGACTTTTGTGTCTTTTTTGTTTGTTTGGGTTCGTGGTACTTTACCTCGGTTTCGTTATGATAGGTTGATGTATCTGGCTTGGAAGAGTTTTTTGCCTCTTTCTTTGAACTATCTTTTGTTTTTTGTTGGTGTTAAGCTTCTAATTCTTTCTTTGTTGTAGGTGTATTAATTTAGGCATGTAAAGTTAATAGGAGGTTTGAACTCCTCTCATAGTGTTTTCAAGGCACTAGGCTTTCCTTATTGCTTATTTAACTAGTTTGTTGTTTTGTCTCATAGATTTGTTGTTATTGGGTTTGCGATGTAGTATAGGAAGTATACTACTGTTAGGATTTGCCCTGTTAGGATGTATGGGTCTTCTACTGGTCGGGCTCCGATTCAGGTGAGTAGGATTACTGTATTTGTTATTGTTCAGAATATTACTTGGTTTATCGGGTAGAATTGTGTTCCTCGGAACTTTGATTTGTTGGTTGGTATGATGAATAAGATTGCGATTGATATTACTAGTGCGATTACTCCTCCTAGTTTATTTGGGATCGATCGTAGGATTGCGTATGCGAATAGGAAGTACCATTCTGGTTGAATGTGTACTGGTGTTACCAGGGGATTAGCTGGTGTGAAGTTGTCTGGGTCTCCTAGGAGGTAAGGCTCCTTTAGAGTTAGTATTGATAGTAGTATAATTATGATTGTGAATCCTAGGATGTCTTTTACTGTAAAGTATGGATGAAATGGGATTTTGTCTGTGTTTTTGTTTAGTCCTAGTGGGTTGTTAGATCCTGTTTGGTGTAGGAATAGTAGGTGGACTACTGCTATTGCTGCAATTGCAAATGGTATTAGGAAGTGTAGTGCGAAGAATCGTGTTAGTGTTGCGTTGTCTACGGCGAATCCTCCTCATACCCATTGAACTATTTCCTTTCCTATGTATGGGATTGCGGATAGTAGGTTTGTGATTACGGTTGCTCCCCAGAATGATATTTGTCCTCATGGGAGTACGTATCCTATAAATGCTGTTGCTATGGTTAGGAATAGGATTACTACCCCTACTGATCATGTGTGTACAAGTTTGTATGACCCGTAATATATGTTTCGTCCGATGTGTATGTAGATGCATACGAAGAATAGTGATGCCCCATTTGCGTGTAGTGTTCGTAACAATCATCCGTAGTTTACGTCTCGGCAGATGTGTCTTACTCTGGAGAATGCGGCACTAATGTCTGGGCAGTAGTGTATGGCTAGGAATAGTCCTGTTATGATTTGTGCTGATAGGCAGACTCCTATTAGTGATCCAAAGTTTCATCATCCTCTAATTGTTGATGGTGTTGGTAGGTCTACTAGGGCGTTGTTTGCAATTTTGATAAGGGGATGTCTGTTTCGTATAGGTTTGTTCATTAGTTTGTGTGTCGTAATGGTCCCTTTGAGATGCTGATGATGTTTACTACTACAATTAGTGTGAGTAGTATGTATAGTACTAGTAGGATGGTTATTGTTCCCGTGTTTTGGTTGTATATTATTATTGTTGTTGATGTGATTTCATCTTCTGTTGCTGTGTTGTGTGTATTTATTTCCTTGTTGTTTGTTTGGTCTGGTATGATGTATGTTAGTGTTGGTAGTGTTATCAGTGTGATTAGGATTATTTTATTGGATGGTGAGAATATTTCGTTTGATGCTAGTCTTGTCATGTACATAAATAGTACTAGCATACCTCCGATTATGATCATGAAAAGGATGTATGAGAATCAGAATCTTTTATATATGGTTCCTCTGATTAGGCATGTTATTGTAGTTTGTAGGAGTAGTATTATTCCTATGGCTAGCGGGTGTTTTATTTGTGTGAATATTATTCCTGTTATTATTCTTGTGGATATTAGTAGTTTAGTTATTTCAGGGGGTATTTTATTTAAAATGTTAGTTTTGGGGACTAATGAAATGGCGTGTGCCTTTCCTCTGAAGTTTTAAAAGGTTGTGTCCTTATTTTTGGTTTACAAGACCAATATTTTTGTTAAATTATTAAAACTTAATGTCAATGTGGTTGTATCTTTTTATTCTTTATTTTTGTGGTGTTTGGACTTTCTCTTCTAGTCGTAAGCACTTGTTGGTTACTTTACTGAGACTTGAGTTTGTTGTTTTGGTTTTGTATCTTTCGGTTTATTTTTACTTGTGTGGGTTTAATTATAGCTTGTTTTTTGTTGTTTATTTTTTGATTTTTTCGGTTTGTGAGGGTTCGTTGGGCCTGTCTATTTTAGTTTCTATAATTCGTAGTCATGGTAATGATTATTTTCGTTCTTATAGAGTTCTTCAATGTTAAAGTTCCTTTGTTTTTTGTTGTTTTTGATCCCATTATGTGCTTCTTGCTCTTGGTGGTTGGTTTGTTCTTTGTTGTTTTTGGTTTCTTTTTTTTATCTTTTTTCTTTTCCCTATTTTTTTTGTTGGGGTAGTTTGGGTTATTTTTTTGGCTGTGATGTGATTTCTTATGGTCTTGTTCTTTTGAGCTTTTGAATTTGTGTTCTTATAATTTTGGCCAGAGAGTCTGTTCTTCGTTCAAATTACTTTCCTGGGTTTTTTCTTTTTGTTATTGTTTTTCTTGTTACCATGTTGTATTGTACTTTTAGAAGAGTTGGTTTGCTTTCATTTTATATTTTCTTTGAAAGTAGATTGATTCCTACTTTGTTTCTTATTTTGGGTTGGGGGTATCAGCCGGAGCGCATTCAGGCTGGTGTTTACTTGTTGTTTTATACTTTGTTAGCATCTCTTCCTTTGTTGGTTGGTATTTTATATATTTATAGTTCTTTTGGTTCGTTGTGTTTGTTTTTATTACGGGGGGGCCTTGTTGGCGGTTTGTTTTATGTTTGTATGGTTTTGGCCTTTTTGGTTAGGATGCCTATGTTTTTGGTACACTTGTGGCTTCCTAGGGCCCACGTTGAGGCCCCTGTTTCTGGTTCAATGATTTTGGCTGGTGTTTTGTTGAAGCTTGGTGGTTATGGTCTACTTCGTGTTTTTCCTATTTTGTCTAGGTTTGGATTTAGGTTTGGTATTGTTTGGCTTGTTTTGGGTTTGGTAGGAGGTTTGTTAGTTAGTTTGTTTTGTATACGGCAGACTGATTTGAAGTCATTGATTGCCTATTCGTCTGTAGCTCATATGGGTATGGTTATTGGTGGGGTTATGACGATAGGTTATTGGGGTGTGTGTAGATCTTTTGCTTTGATGATTGCCCACGGTTTGTGTTCTTCTGGCCTTTTTTGTCTTTCTAATATTTCTTATGAGCGTTTTGGTAGTCGTAGATTATTGGTTAATAGGGGTTTGATGAATCTTATACCTAGTATGGCTATGTGATGGTTTTTGTTGAGTGCTTGTAATATGGCTGCCCCCCCATCTCTTAATCTTCTGGGTGAGATTGGTCTGTTAAGTAGTTTAGTGTCATGATCTTGATATCTTATATTTGTTTTGGTTTTCTTGTCCTTTTTTAGTGCGGCTTATACTCTTTATATGTATTCCTATAGTCAACATGGTTCTGTTTTTTCTGGCTTGTATTCTTGTTCATTGGGCTATGTTCGTGAATTTTTGTTGTTGTTTTTGCATTGGTTTCCGTTAAATTTGGTTATCTTGAGGGTTGATTTTGCTGTTTTTTGAATGTAGTGTGGGATTTTTAGTCTAAATAGTTTAATTTAAAATGCTGATTTGTGGTGTCGGTGATGTGATTGGTTGCTTTGGACTGTGATGCCGGTTTCTATTTGTTTTGCTAGATTTGTTTTCTTGTTTTTCTTGGGTTTCTTTTGTTGTTTTTGTGGTGTTTGTTTTATTTTATCTGATTTGGTTTATTTTATTGATTGGGTGGTTGTTAGATTGAATGGGAGTTCTGTTGTGATGACTTTTTTATTTGATTGGATGTCTTTGTTGTTTATGGGGTTTGTTTTCATTATTTCATCTCTTGTTATCTTGTACAGTGATGATTATATGTTTGGTGATTTGAATATTTTTCGGTTTATTTCATTGGTTTTGATGTTTGTGGTTTCTATGATGTTTTTGATTGTTAGTCCTAATATGATTAGAATTTTGTTGGGCTGGGATGGTTTGGGCTTGGTCTCTTATCTTTTGGTAATTTATTATCAGAATGTAAGGTCTTATGGTGCTGGCATGTTGACCGTTTTGTCTAATCGTATTGGTGATGTGGCTTTGTTGATGGTTATTGCTTGGATACTTAATTTTGGTAGTTGGAGATTTGTTTATTATTTGGAGTTTTTGTCAGGTTCTATTGAGATGGGGTTGATTTCTTTTCTTGTTGTTTTGGCAGCTATGACTAGGAGAGCTCAGATTCCTTTTTCTTCTTGGTTGCCCGCGGCTATGGCAGCCCCTACTCCTGTGTCTGCTTTGGTTCATTCTTCTACTTTGGTTACTGCTGGTGTTTATTTGTTGATTCGTTTTAGTCCGGCGTTTGGTTGTTTGTTAAATGTTATTTTGTTGTTGGTTTCTGGGTTGACTATGTTTATGGCTGGCCTTGGGGCTAATTTTGAGTATGATTTGAGGAGGATTATTGCTTTGTCTACTTTGAGACAACTGGGTCTTATGATTATGACTATTTCTGTTGGTCTTTCTGGTTTGGCTTTTTTTCATTTGTTGACTCATGCTTTATTTAAGGCCTTGTTGTTTATGTGTGCGGGGGGTGTAATTCATTCTATGGGGGATTCTCAGGATATTCGTTTTATGGGGGGCCTGTCTGTTTGTATGCCTTTTACTTCCTCTTGTTTGATGGTTTCTAATTTTGCTCTGTGTGGTATGCCGTTCTTGGCTGGGTTTTACTCTAAGGATTTTATTTTGGAGATATTTTCTATGAGATATGTGAATATTTTTGGGTTTCTTTTGTTGTTTATTTCTACGGGTTTAACAGTTTGTTATTCTTTTCGCTTGTTTTATTTTGTTTTGTGTGGTGATTTTAATTTTGTTTCTTCCTGCTCTATAGCTGAGACTAATTATAATATGGTTGTGGGTATGGTTGGGTTGTTGTCTTTGTCAGTTCTTGGTGGTAGTTCATTGATGTGGTTGATTTGTCCTACTCCCTCTGTTGTTTGTTTGCCTTATTATTTAAGGTTTCTTACTTTTTTTGTGGTGTTGCTGGGAGGTTGATTAGGTTATGAAATTTCTGGTTTTAGTTTCGGTGATTTTTTGTTTTCTGTTTATTGTTATGGCGTTTCTTCGTTTTCTGGTTCTATGTGGTTTATACCATTTTTTTCTACCTATGGGGTTTCTTTCGGCCCCCTGGGGTTTGGCTATAGGTCAATGAGGGTTTTTGATTCTGGTTGGATAGAGTATTTTGGTGGTCAGGGTTTGTATTGGGTTCTTTTTAATCTTGGTAGGGTTAATCAATGGGTTCAGTATAGCAGTTTGAGGGTATTCTTGGGCTTTTTCGTTATGTGGGTTGTTATTTTGTTGTTTTTGATAGCTTTTTACTTAAATAGCTTATTGTTTAGAGCGCGACACTGAAGATGTCGATGAGGTTTTTGTTGGCCTTTGAGTGGCTATGTTGATATTTATAAAAGTTGGACTTTATCTTTACAGTGAAAGTGTAATGTTTTCTTAAACTATATAAATAGAAGTGTAAACGGATTTTAACCGCTATAGTGATAAGTTAGCAGCATTCACTTTTTCTGTCACTTCCTTAACTGGAATTTTTATTCATTTTTATTATTAACAATAATATACCTCTGTTTTGGTTTCAGTTAAATTTAGTATAGTGAGGATAGGTATAACTATCTAAGATCAGGTCGAAACTGATTGCAATTGTTGCTTCTCACTTGTTTGAGGCTAGCTGTTGTGCAGCACTTTTTGAATGCAACTCAAATGTTATTGTTAACTATAGTCCCTGGGTTAGTTTCTCCACTCCAGTGATCCTTGATTTCATTCGTGGTATAGTCCGATGATTAGGATTATGAGGAATATAGATCTAATTAGTGTTCATGATTTTATTCTTGATGTTGTTATAGTGATTGGTATTGGTAGCAGTAGTGCAATTTCTACGTCGAAGATTATGAAGATTACTGCAATTAGGAAAAATCGTGATGAGAATGGTAATCGTGCTGAGTTTTTAGGGTCGAACCCGCATTCGAATGGTGATCTTTTTTCTCGGTCTTCGTTATTTTTTTTTGAGATTAAGGTGGTTAAGTATATTACTGCTGTTGATAGAATAATTGTGATTGTTGTTGCTGTTATGGTTATTATTATTACTTATCTTGTTTTCACAAATTTCTTGATTGGAAGTCAAGTATACTTACTTGTATTAGATAAGTAGTGTTTTATCTTCCTCATCAGTAGATTGAAATATATAGGAATAGTCATACCACATCTACGAAGTGTCAGTATCACGCTGCTGCTTCGAATCCGAAGTGGTGGTTTGATGAGAAGTGTAGGGCTGTTTGTCGTAGAAGACATGTTGTTAGGAATGTTGTTCCAATGATTACATGTAGTCCGTGGAATCCGGTTGCTATAAAGAAGGTTGATCCATAGGCGGAATCTGCAATTGTGAATGGTGCTTCGATGTATTCGTAGGCTTGGAGTGCGGTGAAATAGATTCCTAGTAGGACTGTGAAGAATAGTCCTTGCGTTGCTTGTCTGAAGTTATTTTCTAGTAGTCTGTGGTGTGCTCATGTTACTGTTACTCCGGAGGCGAGTAGGATTGCGGTGTTTAATAATGGGACTTGTAATGGGTTGAATGGTTGGATTCCGGTAGGCGGTCATGTTGATCCTAGTTCGATGGTTGGTGATAGTCTGCTGTGGAAGAACGCTCAGAAGAATGATGCGAAGAATAGTACTTCTGAGATGATGAATAGGATTATTCCTCATCGTAAGCCCCTTGTTACTATTTTTGTGTGAAGTCCTTGGTATGTTCCTTCTCGGGTGATGTCTCGTCATCATTGGATTATGGTTAGTACAGTGATTACAGTTCCGATCCCCAGTAGGCTGTTGTCATATTGGTGGAATCATTTAATTAGTCCTATTAGTGTAACTATTGCTCCAATTGCCCCCGTGAGCGGTCATGGTCTTTTGTTTACTATGTGGAATGGGTGGTTTTCGTGATTTGACATTAGTTGACTTCTCTAGAATATAATGTTCTTAGGATTGCAAATACGTATGATTGGATGATGGCCACCGCTGCTTCTAGAATTAGTAGTAGGATTTGTGCTGTGATTAGGATTGTTAATATGGTGTGGTTTATTGCTGGTCCATTATTTCCTAGTAGGGTGAGTAGTAGGTGGCCAGCAATTATGTTTGCTGTTAATCGTACTGCTAAGGTCCCCGGTCGGATCAGGTTTCTGATTGTTTCGATGATGACCATGAATGGTATTAGTATTGTTGGTGTTCCCTGTGGAACTAAGTGTTCGAATATATGATTTGTGTTTTTGATTCATCCGAATAGTATAAATCTTACTCATAAGGGTAGTGCTAGCGTTAGTGTGAGGGTTAGGTGGCTTGTTCTAGTGAATACGTATGGGAATAGTCCCAGGAAGTTGTTTATTAGGATTATGAGGAATAGTGAGGTAAAGATGAATGAGTTTCCCTTGTTTTGGTTTCCTTTTCTTAGGATTGTTTTTATTTCTCTGTGAAGTTTATTTATTAGTAGTCTGATTATCATGTTGCTTCGTGATGGGATTAATCAGATTCTTGTTGGGATTAATAAGAGTCCAAGGATCGTTCTCGTTCAGTTTAGGGGGAGTCTGTTGATCTCTGTGGTTGGATCGAAAATTGAGAATAGGTTTCTTATCATTTTCAGTTTATTTTATTGACGTTGATGGTGCTGGTGTTTTTTGTTGTTACTGTGTTTGGGGATTGTGTAAAGTAATTTATGATGTTGAATGTTAGGAATGTTATTAGGAATGTGATGTATAGTGTTATTCATTCTATCGGTATTATTTGGGGTATAAAAGGATATCATTATTGATTACTTCAGTTTGACATTCTGATATTATATAATTAACTAATCCTTTCATCAGAGATAGTTGCTAGATTATCATGAGCTGGTTTAAGAGACCATTACTTGCTTTCAGTCATCTGATGACTCTCTTAGTTTTGAAACCCAATTAATAAAGTATTTTGCTGGTACTCTTTCGATTGTAATGGGCATGAATCTGTGGTTTGCCCCACAAATTTCTGAGCATTGTCCGTATAGGATACCAGGACGACTAATTGAGAATCTCGTTTGATTTAGTCGTCCTGGTGTGGCATCTGTTTTTACTCCAAGTCTTGGGATTGTTCATGAGTGTAAAACATCTGCTGCTGTGACGATTAGTCGGATTGGTGAGTTTGTTGGTAAAACGACTCGGTTATCTGTGTCTAGTAGTCGGAATGTTCTTTCTTGTTGTTCTTCTTGTGGGATTATATATGAGTCAAATTCTAGTTTTGTGAAGTCTGAATATTCATATCTTCAATATCATTGGTGTCCGACTGCCTTTAGCGTTAGTGTTGGGTTATGTACCTCGTCTATTAGGTATAGAAGTCGTAGGGATGGTATAGCGATGAACACGAGGATGATTGCTGGTGCAATAGTTCATGTGGTTTCAATTATTTGTCCTTCTAGTATGAATCGTCTGGTTTGTTTATTTCGGATTAGGGTGATTATTATGTATAATACGGTTGTGGTAATTATTAGTATGATTATTAATACGTGGTCGTGGAAGAAGACTAGTTGTTCTATAATGGGTGATGCTCCATCTTGTAGTCTTATGTTTAATCATGTTGCCATTGATTCTAATGAAAGTCTTGGACTTTATATTTGGAGCTTAAATCCAATGCACTTATCTGCCACGTTAGATTTTGATTACTTATTGGTTAGTGAAATGGTTGGTAGCTCTGAGTATCTGTGTTCTGCTGGCGGGAAGTTTTGTAGCCACTCGATTGAGTTTCTCGTTTGCGTTGGGAATAGGATTTGTCGGTTTGATGAGATTCTTTCTCAGATGATGAATAGGAATATTATTACTCTTACGAATGAGATTGTTGATCCTATTGATGAGATGATGTTTCAGGTTGTGTAGGCGTCTGGGTAGTCTGAGTATCGCCGTGGCATACCAGCTAATCCTAGGAAGTGTTGGGGGAAGAATGTTATGTTTACTCCAGTGAACATAACGGCAAATTGTGCCTTTAATCATTTGGGGTTTAGGGTGAGTCCGGTGAATAGGGGGAATCATTGGATGAATCCTGCTATGATTGCAAATACTGCTCCTATTGATAGTACGTAGTGGAAGTGAGCAACTACATAGTAGGTGTCGTGTAGGATGATGTCGATCGATGAGTTTGCAAGTACTACTCCTGTTAGCCCTCCTATCGTGAATAGGAATACAAATCCCATTGCTCACAGGCATGTTGCTCTGTATGTTAGCTGCGATCCGTATATTGTTGCTAATCATCTAAAGATTTTAATTCCTGTTGGTACAGCGATGATTATTGTTGCTGATGTGAAGTATGCTCGTGTATCCACATCTATTCCTACTGTGAATATGTGGTGTGCTCATACTACAAAGCCTAATAGCCCAATTGCTAGTATGGCAAAGATTATTCCTAGGTTTCCGAATGCTTCCTTCTTTCCTCTTTCATGACAGATGATGTGAGAGATTATACCAAATCCTGGTAGGATTAAAATGTAGACTTCAGGGTGTCCGAAGAATCAGAATAGGTGTTGGTATAGGATTGGGTCTCCCCCTCCTGCTGGGTCAAAGAATGATGTGTTTAAGTTACGGTCGGTTAGTAGTATGGTGATTGCTCCTGCTAGTACTGGTAGTGATAGTAGGAGAAGAAGTGCTGTGATGGCGACTGATCATACAAATAGTGGGATTCGTTCAGGTTTTATGCTTTTTGGTTTTATGTTGATTGTTGTTGAAATGAAGTTTACTGCTCCTAGGATTGATGATACACCCGCTAAGTGTAGGGAGAAGATGGCTAGGTCTACGGATGCCCCAGCATGTGCAATTCCTCTTGCGAGAGGGGGATATACTGTTCATCCTGTCCCTGCTCCGCTTTCTACTGCTCTACTTGCAAGTAGGAGTGTTAGTGATGGTGGGAGTAGTCAAAATCTTATGTTGTTTATTCGTGGGAAAGCCATGTCTGGTGCTCCAAGTATTAAGGGTACTAATCAGTTCCCGAACCCCCCAATTAGGATTGGTATAACTATGAAGAAGATTATAACGAATGCATGGGCTGTAACGATGACGTTGTAGATTTGATCGTCCCCAATTAAGGATCCGGGCTGTCCTAGCTCTGTTCGGATAAGTATTCTGAGGGATGTTCCTACCATACCTGATCATGCACCAAATACGAAGTACAGTGTTCCAATGTCCTTGTGGTTAGTTGAGAAGAATCATCGGTTAAAAATTAGTGGGATGGCTGAGATAAATTAGTAGGTGATAGGCTGTAAATCTATTTAGGGGCATTGACGTTGCTCTTCCACTATTGTGGGTTTAGCCTTGTATTCATTTTGTGATGACAGAATGCAATTCTGTAGGGGTAGGTTATAGGCTTACCAAGGCCTAAAGGTGAGCCCCTTATTTATAGCTTTGAAGGTTATTAGTTTAGTTTAACTTAAGGCCTTCTGTTTAGTTTGTTCTGATAATGATTGTGCATAGTATTGCCCCCGTTAGTGAGATTGATGATAGGATTATGGCTCTGGTGCTTTTGGTTATTTTGTTTTTATGTGACTGGTTGTTTCATTTTGGTTCTGTGGTTAAGATTATGAATCTTGAATAGGAGATTTTTAGGTAGTAGTACAGGGTGATTAGTGATGTAATTACTATTAGGGCTGCTATAGGTATTAACTTATTCATGGTTATTGCTTGGATGATGAGTCATTTTGGTAGGAATCCCAGGAATGGTGGAAGTCCGCCCAGGGAAAGTAGTGACGTGAATATTATGAATTTTATTAGTTTGGTCTCCCTGTTTGTTATTATGGTCTGGTTAATGAATGATACTCTAGATAGTTTGATGACTGATAGTACTGTCAGCACCAATGCCGAATAGATTATGAAGTATATTATCCATATGTTGTCCCCTGCAATTAGTGCTATTAACATTCAACCAGTGTGGTTGATAGATGAGTATGTTAGGATTTTTCGTATTGATGTTTGGTTAAGGCCCCCAATTGCTCCTACAATTGTTGATGCTAGGATGATTCTTAGTATGAATGGGTTGATTTCAATTAGGTATGATATTAGTATTATGGGTGCGGCCCTTTGAACGGTTATTAACAGGCCGCAATTTTCCCATCTCAATCCTTCTATCACTCCTGGGAACCACCAGTGAAATGGTGCTGCCCCTCTCTTTAAAAGTAGAGGTGTGCAGACAATTATTGGCGTGTATGGGGTCCCTACGTTCGTGAGTGTAAACAAGTCTTCTGTTATTGTTTTTATTACTACTATGAATAGTAGAGTTGCTGAAGCTAATACTTGAACGATAAAGTATTTTAGTGATGCTTCTGTGTTGTATATGTTTTTGATGTTAGATATCAGTGGAATAAATGATATTAAATTTACTTCCAGACCTATTCATGCGCCAATTCATGAGTTGGACGATACAGACACTAACATACCTCTTACTAAAGTGATTAGTAATAGGATTTTGGTTGAGTTACTGGGCATTAGAGAAGAGAGTGTTTACTCTATTTATGGGGTATGAACCCATTAGCTTTATCTTAGCTTACTTTTCTATGTTGATTTTTATGTTTATACATCTTGGTGTATGGTGCACGGCGGCTTTTGATGCTTGGTGGTGACAGTTTAATTCTGTTGGATGTAATGAAGGTAGTTTGTGCTACATGTTTTATCCTATCACGATAGTCCTTTAATCAGGCTCATCATT